CTTTGACTATCACCTCAGCTCTATTTATCGGTCTGAGCAAGATACGACTTATTTGAAATTAATTAAATGAACATGAACAATTCATAAAAAAAAATCTTTCTATGGCAGTTCATATCTTCTACAGTTACTTAACGTATCAATTTCCAATTCTTGGTCATTGAGATTTATAGTCAATACAGATTAATATTTAAGGATAAATATTACCTCCCCTTTCCCCTTTCAAACAAATTGAAATGATTGAAGTTTTTCTATTTGGAATCGTCTTAGGTCTAATTCCTATTACTTTGGCCGGATTATTCGTAACTGCATATTTACAATACAGACGTGGTGATCAGTTGGACCTTTGATTAATTAACATCTCTTTTTTGATTGACCTCCTACTTCCTTTAATCCGCGTTAGGTCGAAAATTACACTTAAATAATTGAACAGCAATCTAAATTCGACCTAACGCGATTAACAAGAACACAGAATCACGCTCTGTAGGATTTGAACCTACGACATCGGGTTTTGGAGACCCACGTTCTACCGAACTGAACTAAGAGCGCCTTATTATCATTATCACAATAAAGATTTTGTGACCCCAATTCATCTTGCATATATATCATAAAATTAAAGATTTATTATGTATGTCCAATTTATCTCAATTGATCCCTCGTTACTGCGCATAAGATAAGTAATAGGTAGGGATGACAGGATTTGAACCCGTGACATTTTGTACCCAAAACAAACGCGCTACCAAGCTGCGCTACATCCCTTTCAATTGGTCTACAGTGTCATTGTAGAGAATCCTTGTCTTGTTTTCCACATCTTTACTTCCTCCATTGATATACAAAAATTCTCTTTTCATTTCTTCTTTTTGGTCTCATATATCATATAACAAACATATAATATATTAAAAGACTTATATTATATAAAGTATGAAATAAATATGAAACCTACCATAAAAAATTAATATTTTTTAGTAATTTCAGGTAGAAATACCTATTTTGTACATTTTAATTTTAATTAGGGACTCCGCGTACAAATACAGGCGGTCAGTCATTAACTACATATACACATCTGGTCATATATGTATTACCATTATGTATTACAAATTACAATAAAATTACAATAACGAATAAAGAAAGAGGAGTTTTTAAAATGCGAGATCTAAAAACATATCTCTCCGTGGCACCGGTAGTAAGTGCTTTATGGTTCGGGTCTTTGGCAGGTTTATTGATAGAGATCAATCGTTTTTTTCCGGATGCGTTGATATTCCCCTTTTTTTAATTTTAGTTATTGATATGAGAAGGGGGAAGAAGATTAGAGATACAATCAAATCTCTGTAACTAATCCCTACCCTTGCCTTATTTTTTTCTTTGTTTTTTTTTTAGAATAAGTTATTCTAAAAAAAAAAACAAAGAAAAAGCGGTTTCGCCCTCAGTGAAACTATGAACTCGGGCCCAGGCTCAAATTAAATTAATATTAATAATAGAGTGGAAATGAAAATGTGATGGTTGGGGCAACAATATCATACAAGATACTTAACTTAAAATACTGTACGGCAATTCTTAATTATAAATATAGTTAGAAATCATTATATTACTTATTATTACTATATTGATTGCAACGAAATCTTTCTTTTATAATTTGATTTCGAGTTACCTGCTTCTATTTTTTTTTTTTTGTCCTTTATTCTTCCTTGCTTCGGATCGGAAAATTAAAGAATTGAGTGAATCATAAACCAAAGGAGGTTCATGGCCAAGGGTAAAGATGTCCGAGTAACAGTTATTTTGGAATGTACCAGTTGTCTTCGAAATCGTGTTAATAAGGAATCAAGGGGCATTTCCAGATATATTACTCAAAAGAATCGACACAATACGCCTGGTCGATTGGAATTGAGAAAATTCTGTCCCTGTTGTTACAAACATACGATTCATGGGGAGATAAAGAAATAGATCGAACCGACCGCTCGTGTGTCAGTCTTCCAAGGAAGATGAAAAATTACATATTATATATAACATATATTTATTTAAATATAAACAAACCCAATCCTATTTCTTAATTCTACATCATGTTTGATCCGATCGAAATAGGATTGGGATTTTCAGGATAAGGAATAAACAAACCATGGATAAATCCAAGCGAATCCTTCTTAAATCCAAGCGATCTTTTCGTAGGCGTTTGCCTCCGATCCAATCGGGGGATCGAATTGATTATAGAAACATGAGTTTAATTAGTCGATTTATTAGCGAACAAGGAAAAATATTATCTAGACGGGTAAATAGGTTGACCTTAAAACAACAACGATTAATTACTATTGCTATAAAACAAGCTCGTATTTTATCTCTGTTACCTTTTCTTAATAATGAGAAACAATTTGAAAGAAGCGAGTCAACTCGTAAGAAAAAAAAAAAAATTGGAGAAGAATAAATATTTTTTATTGAACGTGTTTCTTCATTTTGATGACTTTATCATATTTTATCATACTAATTTCTACTCTACCTTCCCAGAGTTCATTCTCCAGGGAACTCCATTTAAACTATTCCAACGGATTCCTTCCAATCTCTTTATTTTATGATCTCATTGGAAATCATATAAAGACAACTCTTATTTAATATAGCTATTTGTGCAAGTATTTTACGATTAAGAAGCAACTGTCTCTTGTACAGATTGTGTATTAATTTGCTATAACTGAAGTATACTTTATTCTCGCGAATTACTGCATTTATCCGAGTGATCCACAAACGACGAAAATCTCTCTTTTGTCTACCTCTATCCCGATGAGCCGAAACCAAGGCTCTTATTTTCTGTTGAGTAATAGTACGAGTAAGTCTTGAATGAGCCCCTCGAAAGGTTGATGCAAATAAACGGATTTTTGTTCTACGTCTTCGAGCTATATACCCTCGTTTAATTCTGGTCATTGAATAAATGAAACTTTGATGAATAACTAATCGATTTCCTTTCTTTCAGTTATTCTCTTCCCGTGTCCTAGTCTATTAATAACAAAACGGATTCTTCCAATGTATAAAATAAAAATTCCAATGGCTTTTGCTATTATAACCTTCCCGACCACGATTTTTTCTTTTTTTCTAGGCATTTCACCTATAAAAAAAAAATTGTATTGATACTAGGTATTAAAAACACATAGTAAATAAAAAAGTAATAAATATAAATGGATATAGTGGGTTCCATCGTTTCTATGGTTACTTCTTAAACGGTGAGGTCTTCTCTATACACCGGAGCCCTTCTTTCTTTCATTTAATCAATGTTATTGTTAACTTGTACAGTTCAAACTCTTTGGCTCTACCCATAATTATCCAGTACTAGGTCTTTCACAACGAGATCCACTTATACAGTAACGGTATTTAATTATGAAGATTAGCTGGGTAGCTGACCCTGTTAGTCCGTTCTTGCAAGAGTAAGGCAGAATTTTTCTGCTTTTTAAAATAGGATTTCCCCTGCTTAATGGATACCATTTGCTATCAATGGAGAATTCTTTCTCATCTTAAATTTAAAATTTTTAAATTGAGGTGATTGGATTTGCACCAACGGAAACCATACATTTGATACCATAATAGAAGGATAGATCTTTTTTATTTTTAGATATTGACTGGAGTTCTTCCATTCTATCCTATTCACAGGTACTGATCGTTGATACTGGATCAATTGTTTTCTTTCTTTTGTCCTAGCCCATGATCTGAACGAGTCGCACATACACCCTAGTACATGTTCCTCGTCGTTGAGGACATCCCCCAAGAGCGGGGGATTTCGTGACATTTCTGATTGGCTGTCTTGTGTTTCTAATAAGTTGTTTAATAGTTGGCATGTTGAATCATATACATAATGGGCTGGTTTAGATCGATCTTAACCGAATGCTTATGAATTATTTTATTTCTATATTAATAGATTAATGAGATTAATTAATAGAATATTAAATAATAGAATATTAAATCCGGTAAGAAGATAAAATCTCAAATAACGAATTCGTGTGAAATCCTTGTTATTTTTTCTTTTTTATTCAGTCGCTACAAGATCAACAATTCCATGAGCTTGGGCTTCTATTGCTGACATAAAAACATCTCTTTCCATGTCTTCGGATACAACCCATAAGGGTTTGCCTGTCCTTTGTGCATAAACCCTTGTGAGGGTTTCGCGCAGCTTCAGTAGTTCTTCCGCTTCCAAGATAAACTCTCCCGTCTGTGCCTCATAAAAAGCGGCAACAGGTTGGTGGATCATTACCCTGATGATATAACATAATAAATGTTTATTCTATCTCGCATAATGAAAGGTGAAGAGATAAAGAATAATAATAAAAAAAGATATAATTGAACAACCGTACAGGCATCTTCTTTTGCGCATTGCATACGGCTCTATAATGGAATTCACTTTTTTTTTACCTTACTTACACTTACATGGAAAAAATTTTAAATAAATAAATATAGGGTCTATCAGACCCAGGTTGGTAAATGATCCAATAACCACCCTTCTTTTTGGAGTAGTTCAAAAATACTATGATGGCTCCGTTGCTTTATATATTTATTTCGTTTGTTATTTAGCAATCCCAAAGTTTCTTTTTTTTTTTTTCAAATAAAAAAACAAGATTTTTTTATTTTCATATTTTTTCATAACATAAATATTGTTAAGATTAAGAGCTCCCGGTGTGAAAACAAAAAAGTTTGTGACGCTGAAATAGGACTCCCGATAGATCGTATAAAATCGGAAATGCCTTTTATCTCATACTACTCTTTCGATACATAATTTAAGGGTAAAAAAAAATTCTTATATCGAATTCGAAGTGCCATGCTATTATTACTTAATATTTATATTTCATATAGCGCGAAGGCATAGTCTTCTTTTTTCTCTCAAATCAAATAAAAAACTCATTGGCGCCAAGCGTGAGGGAATGCTAGACGTTTGGTAATTTCTCCTCCGACCAGAATAAAAGATCCCATTGAAGCGGCTAATCCCATGCATATTGTCTGTATATCTGGTCGCACAAATTGCATAGTATCATAAA